GTTCCGTACCATTATGGAAGAAGCTCCGGGTAAGATATGCACTTCCTCGGGAATGAAAAAAAATCGATCTATTTTCATTTTGTATTTTGGCCGAAATTCTTTTGTTCTTCGATACTCAATCAAATCCTCTTTTTTGACGATAGAATCCGCCTCTATAGTCCCATATTTAGTAATTCCCGAACTCTTTCTTCTATATCGAGGATCGTCGAAATAAGCAAGAATACTATTTATACGGAAAAGACCATTTATGGGTATTTCAATCGAGATACCTGAACGGGGTATTAGTTCTTTTTCTTGTTCTTGATTCGATTGTAATGGAATGATGAATCTATTTCTTCGTCTCTTTGCCAATAAATCAGAATTCTCGTCAAGAATAGCGGGGTATATAAAATTACAATGACCCTTACATATGATTCGATCAGGTACTGAATAATCAAGAACCCCCCCCTCCTTTTTACCAGAAGGATCCGACCTAAACAATTTATGTCTCGCTTGATCATCAGTCACTGAAAGGTTAGAAATATATTTTCGTTCGACAGAAAGAGAATGAATATTTATTTGATCTTGATCCTTGTGGAGCGAAAAAGGGACTATACTGGATCTGTGCGGAACTCCTGATAATATCCACAAATGGCTTGTTTTTGGTAAGAGATGAACATTACCATATGTATATTCGGGTGCATGGTACACAGCGGTACTCCAGTGCATTTCTCCCTCTGAGTCAGAATAAATATGTTTTCGGACCCTCTCTTTAAAATTCAAGATGGATGCTTCGGCGCGAATCTCGGCAATGACTTGTTCTGATTCTACATATTGATCATTTTTAACTAAAATCAAACTTTTTGGTGGAATATTCACATTATGTAGAATATCTTGACCCTCAATAGTTACATATAGGTCTATATAACATAGAAAAGCTGGATAGCCGTGACGTGTACGTGTGGGATGAACCAAATGTTCATTGAATTTGATTTTTCCATTATCAGGAGCTCGTACATGTTCCGCCGTACCGCCTGTAAATACTCCACCGGTATGAAAAGTTCTTAATGTTAGTTGAGTCCCGGGTTCCCCAATAGATTGACCCGCAACAATACCTACCGCTTCTCCCAATTCGACCAGGTCGCCATGAGTGGGACTACGGCCATAACATAATCGACAGATCCAAGATGTACTCCTGCAAGTAAAGGGAGTTCTAATAGATATTGATTTTGCTCTAAAGGTTATGAATCGATTAACAAGTCCAATCCCAATATCTTGATTTCGAATGGCAACGCATCGTGAACCCATATATATATTGTCCGCTAATACACGACCAATTAATGTTTGGATCAAAATTCTTTCTGTTATCATCCCATTTTGAAGACTCACAGAAATACCTCGGATGGTGCCACAATCTGTTCTACGTACAACAATGTGTTGAACTACTTCAACAAGTCTGCGCGTGAGGTATCCAGCATCTGATGTTCGTACAGCAGTATCCACAACTCCTTTGCGAGCTCCGTAGCAGGAAATAATATATTCCGTTAAAGAGAGTCCTTCGCGTAAATTGCTTTGAATGGGTAAATCAATCATTTGTCCTTGAGGATCCGACATTAATCCTCTCATACCTACTAATTGATGGACCTGAGATGCATTTCCTCTAGCTCCCGAAAAAGACATTATATGGACTGGGTTAGAAGGATCAGTCATCCTAAAATTAGGATTCATTTGTTGTCGTAAATATTCACTTGTAGCATACCAGATCTCAATGGATTGACGTAATTTTTCTACCGCGTGTACATTCCCATAATGATGGTGTTTTTCCAAAATTAAACTTTGTTGTTCCGCATCTTGTACTAGCCACCCCTTGGAAGGTATTGTTAAAAGATCATCAATTCCTAATGAAATGGATGTAGTAGTGGCTTGCTGGAAACCCAGAGTCTTTACTTGATCCAGGACATGTGATGTATATGCCATTCCAAAGTGATCTATTAATCTGCGAATAAGTCGTTTCATGGCAGTTCCATCTATCGCTTTATTGTGAAAGACTAGATCGGCCCGTTCTGCCATAAGTACCTCGCTATTCAGTTGAGTAGGATTCGACAATGGATTTGAGTCAGTGATTCGAAGACTGCCTTTCCTCGATCTTGATTAGCGGAGAAATTCACAAATTAGAATACTAGTTGAGACGGGGAGACCCGAATCGAATTATCGCGGGTATCATAGAATTTTTTAGCTTAGGTACTATATGAGCAAGCCCGGCAAAACCCTTGTACGGCTTCTTCTATCTCTCGATAAAAAGAAATATGACCAACAGTGGTTCGAATGTCTATACAAAAGATTTCCTTGTTGACATTTCTTACTATTAGATAGTGACCATAAATCTCATGATAGGTACCAAAAGATTCACATTGAACTTCGATAGGAACTTCTCTTGATGCAATCACGCGTTGATCTAGTCGCCACCGAAGCCACAAAGGACTAGCTAAATTGATTCGTCTCTGCCGATAAGCTCCAAGTG